TTCTCGCCTCCTGACAACCGTGATAATCGATCCTCTGTCACTTGCCAAGTATGTGGCAAACGTGGACACTCGGCTCTTCAGTGCTCTCACAGGTTTCATCCCTCCTATCAACATGAAGCACTAACTCATCAAGTGGCCAACATGTCTATTGCATCTCCCTCGGATTCTGCGTGGTATCCAGATACCGGAGCCACAAATCATGTGACTGGAGATCCAGTCATTCTTTCAGATTTGATTCCCTATAAAGGGAGCTGCATGGTCTTTACTGGAGATGGAACTGCCTTACCTATCAAAAATATTGGGACAGCCAATATCTCTACAAAACGCTAGCGCCCCTATCCCTATTAGTGACGGCTCCCCTATTAGTCAAAGTTAGTAAAAGGGAGTCAGAGAGACAGAAACAGAGGCGGGGGCATAGCTATCAGAGGCAACGGGGGCAGAAGCAAGGATGGCAGTACCAATTCAAAATCTAGTTGACTCCCACCATTGCAAATGGGGATGCATAGCCGCAACTATCTCGTCCAATTCCAGTGCCTGTTAGAGATCCGGTTTACCGAGTAGTTGATTTGATTTGATTGATCCAGTCCCCCCGACAGTTCGATAGCCGCTTCCGCTTCAGGCCCCGTAACCTGTTTTCATAATGATCCCGCATAGGCATCTGTCTTTCTTAGAGCAAAAGCGGGATAGTTAGTTATAGACGTCCAGTCCCCGATCCCGTTGACTGAGGACCAAGGCAAGCAGGGGCCCGTAGCGGGGGAATAGATTGAAGAGGCAGCAGGCAATGGGAATCAAACAAATCCCATCGCTCCAACCAACACATTTATAAGCTAAACCTCATGTTTTGCCGGATGACAGGACGGGAAAGGGTAGCAGATCCATTCTTCGGAGGGAGTCTCTAGATCCATTTCCAGATCCATACACAGATTATCCAGTCGCAGATATACTTCCATCAAGTGCCGGGAGCATACCTCCGGATTATGGGGCCTGGGGATCACCATTAGCATTAGCGCGGGCGCCGGTCGCAGGAGCAAAGCAAGAAAATCAAAGGTATAGACGGCGGGAAAAGCATCCGAGGAAGAAGTGGCAGGACCGGGACCCGTCCTGGTTATTTATGTTGAAGTGATAGATAAAGATCGAAATGCGGTTCTGCAACGGTGGTAACACCAGCAGTTGACCCGGTTTCTATGAACTCATCTGATCCAGTGTCATATCCAGTTGACCGGGTCGAACTATCAGCAGCGGAGAAGGCAACAAGAGCACCACCAAAAAGGGCGGAGATATCACCAGCGGCAGAGGTAGCAGCATCTAAGCCAGTATCTGGGCCAGTTGGCTTCGTCGACTCAGCAATTTCAGTGGTTGATCTTGAACCAATTGGTTCATCAGTTGCCCCATTACCCGGTAAACTATCCTGGATCAGTAGCATTGGATCGGGAATGTGGCCATTTCACTATAGCCCATTGATCCACAGCAGATAGAGACTCTTCGACTAAGACATTGCCTTTATATTATAAGACTGTTCACATTTCACCGGCCAGGTTCGAGACTCTCTTCCCTTCGTCAACATAGAGAGAATGGGAAAGACAAAGGAATTGGGAAAAAGAATTGGAATTGAATTATCAGTAAGGGAAGGGCCGGGAAATTTCATTCATAGAGCCCCCAAGCGTTTTTGCCGTTGATCGCCAGCTCCACGCCAACATGCTACTGACGTTTAGGTAACGCGGGGGACGGGCATGAGTTGGTCATCCGAGCAACTAACCTGGTAGGTTGGCCGGGTTGGTTCTCCCCGTCTATGAAGTCGCATTTGACTCACAACCAGCATATGAATCAAAGTAGCAGCAATTTCGGTTTCAGTGCGGAAGATCCAGCTGCAGTTTCACCAATTTCTTTGATTGACCACCCCCCGAAGGGACTTATCCCTCAATTAAAGTAGCAAAGTCAGTGGTTTCCCCCGATCCGGAACCAATAGTTGATTCGGGACCAGCATTCTCGCCTGTTGGAGAAGTCTGTAATCCAGTTTGAGATCCTCCAGGGGTGGGAGGGCCCTTATCGATGTTGATTGAGAAAGAAACCTCGGAGTGGAAACCCATATCCAGAAGTGAGAACTCCTTGAAGCCGTTTATCCATCTCTATCAGTTCACTCCTCTTCTTCCAGAGGGGCCCCATAGAGGAATTTGTTCACGTTCACATAAGGAAGCTTAAACGACGACGAATTCTTCACTGAAAATGCGGTCCGAAGAAGGAAGTGATTTGATTTCAGGAAGGCGCCCCAACACGTCATTCGATGGTGGGGTTGGTCTCGCTTCAGAAGGAGTGAGGGTGGGTGTCATTCATTCATCGAAGGGCGGGAGAGGTAGGCCGATCTCTAAGATGTGATTCGGAGGCGGGTGACTAGTGGTGCGGGGTTGGCCTTTCTTCCTCAGCCAAAAACCGATAGCTTCTTCAGAGAAAGAGGGACGGTTGATTGCCGGTGGGATGGAAAGAAAGCGGAACTAGCGCTTCAACTCCCAGGCACGAGGGACGATCAATCAATCAATCCGACGAGAGAACCGTTCTTCGCTGGAGAGGGTTAGGATCGACGGGTTGGTCGCCTGTATGATAGGGGCTTTCGCTTCCTTGGCTGCCTTGCTTGCTTAAGACTAGTTGAAGTCGTGATCCCTCTCCTTCCCTTAAAGAAAGAGAGCACTAATGAGACCTTGTCTTTCCCTTGGCTCTTTAAGGGGAGTTACGAGAAGGCACTCTCCCAAGAGAGGGCCGAGCGTCACGGGTTTAGTGGTAGCTTTTTGACAAGTAGCTAAGGTAGCGTCGTCGTTCCAACCTCCTTGCCCAGTTGCCTTAGCAGCTCTAGTTGCTTTAAGGCAGGGTGCAGCTGTAGCATCTCTAGCAGCTCTGGAGCTAGTCGCTTCTGCCTTGCTTGATGTCGCCTTCGGCTTCCTAACTCTAGCAGCTAGTGCAGCTCGGCTTGCTGCTGTTATTCCTGCTGCTAAGGGAGCTGTAGCAGCTAGGGCAGTTCACTCTGTTAGCTCAGTTAGCTCGGCTCTTGTAGCTCAGGGAGTGTAGCGAAGGTCACCTCCTTTATAGATGAGGGGGGCTCGGGGGGGTGTGGGGCGCAACGGTTAAGACAAGTAGCTGACGTTGGTTAAACCTCTCCTGCCTTCCGAGCTCAAGCTGTTAGGTTAGTAGGAAACCGGGCATTAGAGTTTGAAAGTGAGTGGAGCGAAGGGGACTACGACTTAAAGAATTGATTTAGTGGAGTGGAGCGTGGTTGCGGGGTACAGTAAAGTAAAGTTGTTTAAATCTCCCTTGCCTTGTTGCCTTTCAGCTGTTAGGCAAGTGGTACCTTTCCGAGTGCGTTAGCTGCTTTCAAGAGGGAGTTGCATAATCATCTTCAGGTAATCAAGCTCACGACCATGGTTACTACATTAATGAAAGACAGAACTAACGTACGCCTAAGGCAGCTAGCTCGTAGGGCAGCTCTTGCAGTTTGGTCTTCCTGTAGCAGATGAAAAACGTTCTATGAGAAGTAGCTCCCTGAACGACGCGCTACGGTGACTCTAATAGGCTTTTGACCATTCCGTCTGTTGACGCTCCGAACTAAAGACAAACGCCCTAGCTGCTGTCGCAACGTCGAGCCAGCGAAAAGGAACGGCAACATGGAATCCTTACTGGACGTAGCGAGCAAAGGAGCTACCAGAGCTTTTGACAACTATCGCTACCAGGAAGAAGGCAAGGAAGGAAGGAGATTAATGACGGGGATAGTCCGAAAGCCAACATTTAAAGCAATAAGAAGTAGAGGTCTCACTACTAGTCGGCAGGTATTAATACGACCAGAGGAGTCTTATCCGACCGGAAAGTGTCGTCAATGTTGGCCGGGCGGGAAGGCCAAGCCAGCTAATGAAGGGAGGGATCACGACTTCAACTGTCGGTTAAGGCAGCGGCGGAAGTTGGCTTCCAATGTTGACGGGTTTCCTACTAACAGCTAATGAAGACCGTTCCACTCGAGCTTTTGTTGGGAAGCCCTTCGCCTGCTAACTGAAACTAGGGCCGTTCCTCCCCTGTCTCTTAAAGGCCCCTCTATCCGTTGGAGGGAGAAAACAAGTGACTAGAGATTGGAATCCGTCAGTTTGTAGATAAGGGGATTGGGATTGACGAATGGATGGAATGATTGGCACGGAGAGACGGATGTGCTCTGGTTGCTCGTTCAATGATATGACGTAGTAGTAGTTGATACTACTACTCAATTCGATCTGTATACGGGGCCCCCTTGTAAGTCAGACTTATACTGAAAGCTTTCGAATCAACTCAACTATACTATTCAACAACTGAACTTTAGAGACTTCTTCCGCGATTCAATGAATAGTTTCATTGATAAGACTCTTGGAAAAGGGGTTGTTGAAATACTCATCAACCAGTATAGTCTATTTCAATCCGTCTTCACCAATCCCTCCTGATGATTCCAAGTTATTGAAGACGAAACTCGAACTACAAACAAATTCTTCGAGCCCCTCTTCAATCGGCGCCGCGGTTCCCTCCATCCGATCGATAGTGAGAGCCAATACCTCCATGTGCCTCTACTGTTCGTCCTGGAGCAGCACCGAAGAACTTCATCCCGGCGCATCAACTGATCCTTGAATGACGGAGACCTGGCTAGGGAAGACGGGGGATGGCCGCTTGGCCAACTAGAACAAATGCACCCTCCCTGCTCATCAACCTCGCGCCGCCGGGCGCTTTTCGACCCTGAGGGAGGGGAATGATGGCACCTCCTCACATCAAGTTGTTATTACGGAGATGAGAGGGGTTAGCCGTTCGTTTTCTACCGAGGTCGGGGTTTTCAGACAAATCAATCATTGAAGGGCTAGAAGCCGGATCGCTCACTCATCCATTTCTGCTTCTCCCAATGGGAGGTCGACGCGTGGAGCCGGGGAGGCGGATGGGACTCTATTTCGACGGCTTCAGGTCGAGCCACCATCCCTTCAATAATGTCGAAGGATCACAAGAGTCGCCTTTCTCCCAACATCATTCTCAAACAAAGTATGGATTGGGTGGGTTCTTTCTATCTCCCGGAGGGAAGGAAGTGTTTGGTTTTGGGATAAAAAGATGGTTGCTGAAACTGCTAACAGGGAATGGCCAGCCGCAGCAATGGAAGGTTGCCCAACCGCGTATATGTTGGAAGAAAGTCATCTGTATCGTTCCATTACCCATTCCTTAGTCAAGTCACTCAACAATTGTATCCCTCTTCGATTCTAGAATGATCCACGTACACTGCTCCCTTCTCCCTCATCCATGTTCTTCTAAGGTCTCGATTCGGGGATAGGCCGTCAGGGCTTTCCTGGTAGCGTATGCTTAACTCCGACCTTCCCATTCCCGTCCGGGTATGAAACCTCCAAGTATGGGTTATGCTCCGAGCAGACCAGCAGATATGATGGATGGACCTCCCCGTCGCCCGAAGAAGCGGTCGATCGAGTAGGTAGAAGAGGTTAGCGCATGTTCGTAGTGATTGCCCCGGATAGAGGAGAATAGATTGGTACGTTTTCCCTGAGATTTGGCCCACCAATGACTACCTACTCCCGCCCGGTGCCTGAACCGTCGCTCGTTTACATCCGGGAGAGAGAATAAGAGAGAATAGGGATACACCCGAACGAAAGAGAAGGAGTTCCTATGGCTAAAGCTGGTCACCTTTGCATCTCGAAGAGGGGGATGGCACCTCTGCTTCAGGTGGTCACTTCATATTATTCTCCTGAGCCGGTGGGGGTAAGAAGGATGTTTCATTGATCAATCAATTCGACGGGAAGAGCTGAACCCTACCCCTGAGGAGAGGAATAGGGCCTCTAACGCCTAAAAAACCGGAATGGAATAAAAGCCTCTGACGGTGTGCCTTTCATACTCCTCTATACGCCCCGGTATCTAATACTCGAATATACGCCTTTCTTTAGACGGCTCACGCTTTTGGCCTATATCTGTGAACCAGATAGGAGTTTGTATTGGAATAGTCCCCCGTTCCTCAATAAGAAGAATTCCTTTATTGATAGTCGGTGGTGACTCGTTTCGCGAGGCTCCACTCGCCTTACCTTAACTGACCAAGGGAAAGGTGCTTTTTTTTAATGGTAGTCGAATCAATAGGAGTTGATATGAGAGTAGTTATTTCGAGAGAAGTCATCCGATAGGAGTTTGTATTGGAATAGTCTCCCTTCGAATACGTTCCTTAGGAAGGTCCCTTGAGTGTCGTGGTTGGGTGCCCATCAATGTTGAATTGAGAAAGAAACCTCGCTTTTCTCAATGAATTGAGAAAGAAATTCAGGTTTGGGATGTTTATCAATCAATTCTGGGGCCCCCTCCCAGGGCATTTCGGGCGATATAAGGCGCTGCCGGAAGTGGAGTAAGCAAGGAAGCGAAAGCCCCTATCATACAGGCGACCAACCCGTCGATCCTAACCCTCTCCAGCAAAGGAAATGGAGTTGGGGCATCAGCAGGAGTAGAAGAATCTGATCTAGCACTGGGGGGAATGAAAGAATTCGGTTATCAATTCCTATGCTTGCAAGCTACCTATTATGATTTTATTCGTCACCAACCATTTCCGGTGACTCAAGCATAGCATCTTTCCCCAAGCCCTTGTCATTTCCAGGATCGGCAGTTCCATCCCCTCCGTCCAGTTCTGCTTCGTATCCCATCGATACCTCAGGTAGGCATAGGAGAGTAATCGATTAGCCCAATCATCGGAGCCGTCGGAATGGGAGCAAACGTAGCTGGGTCGGATTACTCCTTCCCTGTATATATAACGCATGCAGTAATTATTAAACACTCGGATCAGGACCTTCGTCGAATGGGTGGAAGCTGGCGGCAGGGCTTGCTTAACCGGATACACGGAATTGGGATCTCTCTCGCATGCAACAAATATCGGGAAACCCTCGAAACTTCTATTATCGTTGGTAGGAGCGGCGGGATGATGATGAGTATATAAATATATATAAATATAAAGAAATTTATATATATTTATGAGACCAATAAAGAGCAAGAGAAAGAAATTTTATATAGATGGAGGAAATGTGGAAAACAAGACAGGGATTCTCTACAATGACACTGTACAACAATTGAAAGGGATGTAGCGCAGCTTGGTAGCGCGTTTGTTTTGGGTACAAAATGTCACGGGTTCAAATCCTTTCATCCCTACCTATTACTTCTCCTATGGGCAGTAACGAGGGATCAATTGAGATCGATGAAAATTGGACATAATCTGTAGTTGAATGAGACTATATGCATGCTGACGATTGGGTACAAAAAGAATCCTTCCTTTTCTTTACAGCTGTATCTCCTGTCGTAAGAAAGCGCTCTTAGTTCAGTTCGGTAGAACGTGGGTCTCCAAAACCCGATGTCGTAGGTTCAAATCCTACAGAGCGTGATTCTGTTCTTGTAATGTCGAATCACAATAAAATAACTTCACTAACGTCGAACTGCAACCTGAATTTGACCTCCTGCAGATTAAGGAGGAGGTCCATAAAAAAAAAAGAGATGTTACTCAATCAAAGGTCCAACTGATCACCGCGTCTGTATTGTAAATATGCTGTTACGAATAATCAGGCCAAAGTAATAGGAATTAGACCTAAGACGATTCCAAATAGAAAAACTTCAATCATTTCCATTTATTTGAAAGAGGATAAAAAGAGAGGTCATATCTATCCCTAAATATGAATCCAAATCGCCCATGAATCTCAATGACCAAGAATTGGCAATTGACGCGGGAAGGAACTATAGAATACCTGGAATCTCACAGAAAGATGAATTTTTATGAATTAATTGTTCATTCAATTAATTTCAAATGACGTCACCAATCAATAGAGCTGGGGTTATAGTTGAAGCAGCCAGTAGAAAACCGAAATAACTAGTTATAGTAGGCATGAAGGAACTAAATGAGATACGTTCTTTTTTTTTTTTTTATACATATGTTTATAAAGCACTTACCTGACGTTTCCATTTTTGCGAGATAGAATTCGAAGAAAAAAGACCATTGAGGAGGCCAATTTCAAGTTCTTGATTCATCAGTCATTATAGACGGCACTAACAAAGATAGAGTGACAGAGGTCAAAAAAAGGATTCATCATCTGTGACATCTACTGATCCCGTGATTTCGAATCAACAGATTCAGTGAGCAACTCGTGAGTCAAGTTATAGTAATAAGAACTGTGTCGCTTCATTCAAAAATGAAATTATCTTTGAGTAACTATGGAATAAAAGAATTGGATTTGAAAAGAATTTCCATTTTTATCATTTCTTTTCTTTTTCAATTGTATATACCACCATTTTGGAATAAACGACCTGATAACACCTTTGACTTTACTTTAACTCATTGGATTCAGTAGTAGGTTGGTTAATTGCACATAATATCTCGAATGATAAGAAAAAAAGTCTCCCATGATCTCTCGAAGAAATCAAACCTTTATTTCGAGTCTAACTCGATTTTCAAACTAGCAATTTCTATTATCCTTTTAGGTTCTACATTCTGTCTTTCCATATCATAGAGTCCAGTCCCATCCTTGTAGCTAGGTCAAGAAGAAACCTTTTGATCTAATGCAGCAATGGTTGCATCACGAATATTGATTGTTACAACTATTGTTTGTTCTGTTTCTTTCATCGAATACTATCTACTACTGTACGACCAACCAATTACTTGAAATGAAAGGATTAGAAAAAAAAAGAAAAAGACCCTCCATGAAAAGGAGGTTTCTAGGTTTTGCATCTAATTTCATTGTGGGAATATGAGAATCTCTTTCATGAATTATTAGAACCCGTCGACTCACACTTTACCAAGATCTTCAGTTTCTATTCCGAAGCCAGTAATGGGAAACCCTATACTACAGGAATTTGAGGGATTTTCTATTGAATGACACGCGGTTCTGCATAGACAAGGAACAAGAAAGGAATTATGTACCATTTCTTTTCGATACTGATTGAAACTGCGTTGCTGTGTCAGAGGAAGGATAGCTATACTGATTCGGTATACTCTAAATACACCTTCGGTACAATATTGACGATCTCACAAAGATGAAATCTCAGTAGTTTTCCATTTACTGATCCCATCTTTCACGGAATCGATCCCCCTTTTTGACTGTACAAGAATATGTGGAGCTCAGCATGTCTGGAAGCACGGGAGAACGTTCTTTTGCTGATATTATTACCAGTATTCGATACTGGGTCATTCATAGTATTACTATACCTTCCCTATTCATTGCGGGTTGGTTATTCGTTAGCACGGGTTTAGCTTACGATGTGTTTGGAAGCCCTCGGCCAAACGAGTATTTCACAGAGAGCCGGCAAGGGATTCCATTAATAACTGGCCGTTTTGATCCTTTGGCACAACTTGATGAATTTAGTAGATCCTTTTAGGAGGCCTCAATGACCATAGATCGAACCTATCCAATTTTTACAGTGCGATGGTTGGCTGTTCACGGACTAGCTGTACCTACCGTTTCTTTTTTGGGGTCAATATCAGCAATGCAGTTCATCCAACGATAAACCTAATCCGAATTATAGAGCTACGACACAACCCGAACGAACAAAATGTTGAATTGAATCGTACCAGCGGTGTGAAAGGAATAGCCCCGCTTAAAGTGAAAGTGACTCCATAGCCCTAAAGGGGGGGTTCTTACTCATTTTTGTACGCAGCTTTTGATTTTCCAATTATTTCTTCAATTGAGAGAAAGAAAGAGAATAGTAGGAATTCTCTTATCCCATTCGGAAGGATATCATCCTCATAATTATCCATGACTGTTTATGTCTCTAGCACGACCACTTGATGAAATGTGGAGGGAAGTGGGGTAAATGGCCGATACTACTGGAAGGATTCCTCTTTGGCTGATAGGTACTGTAACTGGTATTCCTGTGATCGGTTCAATGGGTATTTTCTTTTACGGTTCATATTCCGGATTGGGGAGTGTGAGTGCCTGTTGCTGTTTGAGTTAGAGTTGACGGTCGTGACATACCTCTAAGATCAGAGCTGGGTTCCACGGCAACATGGAAGCCTCTGTAGCTTTGTCAATCTTCCTCTTCTGCCTTCCGAGCTGCCAGGCAAGAGTGACCTTATGAGTCCTCAGGTGCTTTAAGAGGAGTGAGCGTGTAAGCGTAGGCTTAAAAACGGAATCCAGAAGCGAAAGAGGAAGACAAAAGAGAGACTATCAAAATATTGAGTCATTAATTCCGTCAGTCTTATATTCCTCTAGTATGTATGAAAAGAAAGAAGGGAAACGAGTGCTACGAGTGTTCATGGCGGAGATAGAGGCGGAGGCTTTGACAATACTCACTTCCGAATGATGACGCTCTTCTGATTAGATAATCAAATTCATGATGCCCCAGCCGTTTTTCGTAACTAAATGAAAAAACCTTCATCAACAAAAGCTGAATTTATTGGAATGATATCGATTCACATAGCGCCATAGTTAGTATGACAGCCCCACACATGGTAGCCATGGAGACTATAGCGCTAGTGCGGATCTGCAAAGGATCGAACGGGGTAGGTGGCACTCCGATTCCCCGTACGATACAGGATTCCGTTATCGCCTCTGAGAAGTCTATTGGGTCCACTGATAAACACGTATTATTGGGATGGAGCTGCAGACAATGGATACCATTACCCCAGTAGAGCGCTAATCAAAAAAGTATACAAATCGCGCACAGGTGATAAGGGTATCTCTGACATAGGAGTATGCCAGAGCCTCTGCTAAACCAAATGATTTAATGCGGCGATTTGGCTCCTCTATGAAAGGAGCATCACCCAATCCATTTTTCCGTTTCGGTGATCGGAGTGACGGTTGCCGTTTTCCTCAAATTTCGACGAAGCAATCGACGTAGTACTCTCCCCGAACAAAGGTAGTTTACCCGCCCCCATCGGCCCCTTTTTTTTTCGCAGTCATTCTATCCGACGATCCAATCCCCGCCCTTAAACGATAGGGCGAGCGGTCTCAAGCGTTTTAGCCCGAGCTTTTTGTAGTTGTTCACTCAATGACATACACACACACGGCTTGTCGCCAGTGAAGAGATTGAAGGCTCGCAACATGATGATAGTTTCCCAATTGGTGTTTCTGATATCACGCTCAAAGAAGAGTGAGACTTTAGGTAAGGGGAACAGTACCAGTATACTCTGGGTTTACCGAAGAAAAGAAATGGGATTGATTTTCGACGTTTCATAAGGTTTGATTTTCGACGTTTCATAAAGTAAAGCGAGGATCCGATCCTTATTGACTTTACGCAATTTCCAGTTCGAGCAATAGCAGCAACTACTATAGTAGCGTTAGCAGCAGGAGTAGCGCGCTTGGCTGTCTGCTTTCCTTGCCTTGGCAGCGCCTTGGCTGTAGCAGGAGTAGCGCTCTTGACAGCCGGCCGCTTTCAACCCTGGCTTTCCGGACCCTCCTTCCCCTTCTTTACTAAAGACCGGTTCCAGGAGGACCGCGAGGTATATCGAAGGGGAACCTAGCCTTTTTTGGAGAGATAAGAACCCACCCACACTGCACTTAGGTACCCTGGAGTAGACAGCCTTCTAGGAAGCCATAGCTTGTGGTTTGAGCATCTTGCATCCACTTACACTTGTGTGTGCTTCGTAGGAGAGTTTTCTACCTAGTGACGGACGTTGTTCGCTGTCCCGCCTAACCCACCATCGGGTAAGAGGTAGGAAATCAGCAAACATCAGTTTCTAGTCCATCAATCCCAGGTGTCCTAGACCTAGGCGAAGTGCTGCCGAAATTTCAACTCAAACTCGGCAAGTGCGAGGTGTGTTACGGTTTATTGTTGATAGGAAAGAGTGAAGAGTAGATTCGTCGACTCCTAAAGTGCCTCCCTCAAGGGGAGATGCTGCTGAAATTTCAGCTCGAAGGTTGAGCCGAGTCCGTGACCATCTTTGAATCCTCTCCTGTTAAGGGGAGGTGCTGTCAGACTTCTAACTCGACCCGTTTTACCTCCTCAAAGTCACATTTAAGGGTGATTAGAGAGCTGAGATTCGAGTTTCCACCTCGCAAAGGTGTCAGGTTTCGTTGAGATTTCCGCAACGGAGAATCCATCGACGCTCGAGTGCAAAGGCAGAAGGGACTTCCGTGACAAGTAGCGTGTCAGTCTCGAGTGTTAGAAGCCCGATTCTTACCAGATCGACGGTCGGCAAGATTGTATCGTTCCAGATCCGCCATGTAAAAATCAGGTGAACCTTCAGGGATATCGCTTCATCGAAACCGAATGTCCTGGCTTTTCCGCTTTTTCGTATCGCGTCCCCCAGACCCATTACCCGCTCCGGTGATCTTAGCAGCTTGGCGGTGTACCCCCTATTTGGATCCATTGCCGAAGAAATCGTTAAAGGCAACTGGCCGACCCCGGCAACGAGAGGCTTCCAGAGCGACAGTTGAATATCTTTCAGCGAGGCGGGGCCCTTCAAGCACGCTTTGTTTTTTAACAGATTTTGAAGTTTGGACAGTGGGTTGATCCACTGTCGTGTATGAGAGAGTGGACTACTTGCAATCATCTCCGCCTTCAGCGCCTTCGGAAAGCGCCGTCTTACATTAGGATGGGGAGTCGGGGTCGAACAACTAGGCTTACTACTACTACTACTATAATCTGGACGGTGGAAAAACGGCATTCGAACTAATGGATGATTTGATGGGAATGTGGTGAAATTGGTCATAATACTGTCTTTTCTGGTTTTTCCGGACCAAAGCTGCTCTGCTCTGGGTCACTTGTTTGTTGTTGGTAGACTCAGTGATTACTGAGAAATGAAATGATTGGGAGGGAGCCCCAACACAAGAATTTTGACCAGCGGATCCTTCTGAAGAATGGTTTGAGCCTTGGTGCGAAACTCCATATTTTTTGGAAACTGAACTAATTGCCCCATGTGTCTCTTAAGAGGTATAAGCAAACCTCCTAAGATATATATGGTACGACTCCATGCTTCGCCTTTTTTAGTTTGAAGTGTACCCCTGCCCATGAGGCTAATGCTCGAAATAAGAAAGCGGAGAAAGATAGACTTTTTGGGTTCCCGATTGGTTGATGGGAAGCCTAGCCTGAACGGGCTTACGATCAACCAATCGGGACAAACGCAAAAATCTGTAAAAAGGGCGACGAGACGCCTTGTCCTTCCTTTTGGTTTAGCCTTTCGAGTGGACTTTTTCTCGAGAAAGCCGAAATGCAGGTTGAACACTCTCTGTTACAGTTTGATGTCACTTTTGATCTTTTTCGTTACTGGTGTATTGCTAGTGGACTCTAATAGCTAGTGGACTTAAAGAGCGAGCTGTACTGGTAGCTAGCTTACTAGTACTGGTGACTGTAAGAGCTGTACTGACAGACAGAGCTAGTGAGGTCCTCCAGACCGAACGATTGCTATTGCTGTACTGTAAGAGCTGTACTGGTAGCTATTGCTGCTTGCTGTAAGAGCTAGTGCTGTACTGGTGACTGTACTTACACAGCTGTACTGGGTACTTACTTGACTGGGAAAAAGCAAGCGTCTGATCAGATCAATCAAGAGATAGGGGTTCGGCCAAACATCTTTTTCCTAAGCAAGGACTACGCTGGCGAGTTACGATTGGCCGAGGGGAGTTCCATCATGTAGCTGGGTACAAATAAGCCAGTAAAAGACAAGTAGAAGCCAGTTAAAGACGAGTAGGCAGGGTACTATGAAGCCAGTGGGGTACGTAAACGGGGACAGATCACATGGTTTTGTACTGGTCAGCTTTGGGCTGGAGATTGACGATTGGCTGAGGTTTGAAATGATCCATGTTACGGAACCAAGACACTGCTGGGTTAAGGGCCTCCAACGCCTATAAATAGAAGCTTCTTTCTCTACTAGCTGCACCGCAGCGCACCCGCTCACCAAGTGGTTGAACCACTTGCCTCGCTAACCGGAAACAACCCGCCTCATATGACAGTAAAGAAACTCCCCGCTAAAGCTATGTCTTTTCATTGCTGTCATAGGTTAGCGGTAAGGGAGTTAATTGATGAGAAGCGGGCCGCGCCTTCATTGAACTCAATCTGTAGCTACTAGCCGAAGCTCCACCGCTTTCATGTTGAGAAGCGGCCTGCGCCTTAACAGCTGCTTGCCGTGTGATAACAGTTGATGCGGGGAGTGGGCAATGAACTGTTTCAAGAGCTACACCGCTTTCATGAACACCAGCCCTCGCCCTAAAGGCTTCTTGCCGTTTTAGAACATAGCGGTCAGTGAAGGGAGCGGGCATGAAAGCTTAATAGGGCATAGGCCCGCCCGCGCCTCAAGCTCTTGAAAGAGCTACTAGCAGCAGCCGGAGCAGTTGCCTACGAGCTCCCCCCTCAGAGGGGGGTTGGGGGGTGGTACCACTTGTTGAGTTAGAGAGAATACCCATTGCCTTAAAGCTTATGTTGATAAGCGGCCTGCACCTTAAGGGAAGAAGCCGTTTTAGAACATAGCGGGGGGATGTGAGCGGTAGCTTCAATTGAGCTGCTAGCGGGCCGGCCCACGCCTTAAAGCAATCAATTGAGCTTCCTGAATGGGGAAGAAAGAACTCTTTTTCGGGTACTAAAAAAAAAAAAAGAAAGCAGGCGAAAGCTGGTTGCTGATATGGTTCTGTCCTCCACCATATCAAGGCCAGTTTTGTTCTGTCGATCTTCCTTAGGAACAGGGAAATAAGTCTGACCATCTCAGGCTCAAACGTTTTTGAATCCGCAGGTTCTTTAACCCTTGTTTTAGGGACAATCCATAGGCGAGTGATCCATGGAGCCGCAGCTCTTGCAGAAAATCCAGGGATTTGGATAAAGTCTTTCTTGCCATTTCACTCCCCGCTTGGTATTTAGACAGACTTTTTTGACCATGTCCTTCCTCAAGTCGAGCTCAATACACAATAAAGACATTATGCTGGCTTCTTCCCTTAGCTGGAACGATTAGGTAGGCTTCTTTCGGGGCGGCTTGCCTCGAGTCAGAAAAAGTGGCTTAGGCTTAAATCGCGCGTTTGCGGCCTTGGAGGGCGTTTTACTTAAATGTTAGTACCTGTTCAAGTTTAGACGCAAGCTCAGTCTCAGTCTAAGTTCCTAAATATATGCCTTTTAATGTCTCGAAACCTTCTCCTCGTAGGCCCTTGTCCTCTTCTTATGGGCCAGAGTCGAATGCTTTTTGTCTAACTAATGCAGCAAGGGAAAAATAAGCAAAGTGTGGAAGGGGCTTCTTCATGCTTGTTCTTCAGCCGATAGCAACTTCAGTAGATCGTGGCCACTCGTCTTCCTACTAACCCGCTGACTGGCTCGCCTGGCGGAGTAGAAGAATTTCATTCTAATATAGCTTAGCTTCAACAAAATGAAGAAAGTCATTTTTCATTTCACTCGTTTAAGGAAGCTAAAAACATGAACATTGGCGCAGTAACCTTTTCTTAGTCAGGAGATTTGACACCCCCATCTTTTTCATGGGCGATTGGGTCTAAGGCTTTGTGTGGTTAGATTGCTTGCCCAGAGACAGGCCCATATGAATTTTTCTTTTCTACTTACTTTTTCAGTTAAGATTTGACAGGCTTTGTGGACGTCTCTTTGATTGAAAAAGGAACTTTTGAGGCAGAGCTTTCTCTTAATAACTTAGCGTGTCCCGTATTATCAGTGTCCGGGGCAGCTACTCTCGTCTCTAGTTTAGCACTGATCTTTTCCGGCAATGGAAGCTACAGGTCATCCCCAAGTAGAAAGAAGTTAATCCCTCTAACCCATTACTGGAAGACAATACTGTTTGTTCTTAAGTTCTTAAAGATATAAGCAAGAGATAAGCCAACCAATAACTTACCGTATTAGATTAGATAAAAGCCCTCAATCCGTGTACCGAAAAAGGCTTTAGTCTAAGTCCTTTCCTTCTCTGTACTCCATACTAGCAGTAGGCTTGGGAAAGATCATTCCTTATTCTTCTGTGTGAGCAGTCAAGGTATTGCTCGTCTTCCTTCCCTTTCGGGAAAGTCGAAAATCTTGTTCTTGTTTACTTGGTAGCTGGCTTTTAAGCAGACCTATTTAGCAGAGTGTCCAGCGGAACAGACTGACCGAGACAAGGTATCGAGTCAAGGAGAATCCACAGCGCAATCAGACCTTCTGGCTCTGTTTTCCTCTGCTTTGTCAGCCAGCTTCTTCTATGGTAAGGTGTCGTCGTCGGCCTCTTGCTTATAGGGCCAGTTGCTTATACAGCATATTGAGTTGTTGGTATTGTTCTCTGTTAACTGGATCGATAAAGTCAACTGAAGGTATTGCCTATACTTCTCGCTCCCAACTCGGAACCACTGACAACTTCTCTTTCCTCCGATCAATATGAAATAGTTCTAATCGCCTTGTGAACTGAAAGATTCTTTGATCCCTATCCCTATCTACTAAGTCCGCAACGGAAAGAGTGATCCGCGGAAAGCATTGAAAGCAAGCTAGTTTACCTGTTAGACGAGCTACGGATGAAGTTTCTCATCCAGGAAACTATACTCTCTGTCACCGCAAGCCACAGAGGCTGAAAAAGAAGCTACTCGCCTAAGCAGAGGAGAGTCGGGACAGGAAATCAGACTAATTAAGGAAAGAGGGATATTAAGAAGAAGGCCCGGCTTGGCTTGCATTAGCCTTTTCTTTAAGGTAATCCGAAGGATTTCGCTTACTAACCTTTTCATTTAAGGACAGGGAAGAATAATTTCTATCAGGGCTGTAACGGGCTCGTTAAGAAGAGAAGGCACCTCCCAATTTCCTTATTTATATAGTAGGTCAGCAGTACTTTGGTTAACTCCTATATTCTTAACTAATTACTTCATTGAGTGCTCCACCACGGTCTCAAAACCGTCTTTCCCAGATCTATGAAAGGTGAAACTGGTCTCAAAACCAGACAGAACTCTGACTTTAGCAGTCGATTCCGTTAGCAGTGGCCCGCCTTCTTGAGATTGTTGGCAGACTCGCCATTCCTCTTCTTTACCTGCACGATGCCCTACAAAGGGAATGTCTTATCGCCCCATTCCCCATTCTAAAACTTCTACTTCTGAGGACCTGAACCTTGGAATTGGATAACAACAAAACAACCATTTTCTCAGACATTGTTTTTCTTCTTCCTAAGCCTAAGCCGCGAGGTGAGACAAAAGCGAAAGCTGCGGGGAAGACCTTTTGATTCTGACTGAGGAGCGTAATAAGTAGTAAAGAGCTTGCTAGTGAAAGGTCTCAAAGCAAGGAGAACAGAACAAGCAACAAAAGAGAATAGGTCCAGTGAGTATTGCACCTAATTCTAAGCTTGCTTGCGTCTGGTCCCGCACCCAGACAAAAAACGTGAGCGCCTCGCGCGACTTGTTAGCACTTTCAGGCTTTGCGGGTTGCAAAGAGGAGATAAGAAAAGGCTCAGCAGGAGATGCCTCTGAATCATCATCAGGGATATCCAGTGGAGCCACGGGAACCCCATTTCCCTGCCTGTTCAAGGCACCTTTGTATGAAACTTCTGCGTTGCTATTGGCCCGTCCCTTTTCAACCCATGATAACTATCACGAAATGAAATATTGAATCCTCATTCTAATCTAGGTAGTCATCCACTTCGAATCGAATAGTAAGTCAATCCGTACCCCAGACTATGGTACGTGCCGTACCTACTAATCTGTCTACATGGTTCATTGGCCGGCTTCCCCACTACTAATGACGAACCCCCGGTATTCCCATCAAGACTCCCAGCCTTTGACCATTCGGTTTGAGCCGAACATTCTTTTGAAAATGCTAACGAAGAAAAATGAGGCCTCCTCAGGGAACCAGCAGAAAGGCTCTCAAAAGCAGGCGCGTACCAAGCCAAGGGCTAGGGCTTTATCCGAACAAGGACTCCCGCGGGGTAGAAGGGAGGGCTTCCACAGAGTCTGACGGAGGAAAAAGAGAAGTAGTAAGCTCGGCAGAGCGAAGGAAAAGCCTTCAGAGAGCGGGGGTAGGCCGGAAGAAAGAAGTCGGGAAGCGACATTACGTTGAAGGATCTCGAAGGTGGTTGAAGACACATTCCTATTCCTTATTCTCTCTTTCTTTGAATTACTCGATCTTATTGACTATTCAAATCACTCTTTTCTTTATCCGTTCGAGAAAGCTCATTCGGGATGCTTTGATCCTTCTTTCATTCTTTAGAGGGGAGTCAGTCGTCATGGAAAAAGCATAACAGATTTACATTCGTGGACCTGGAAAGGGGGTCAACGTGCATGTCATATACGATGGAATGAGATAGATCCCATTCTAACCCCCACCTGGCTGCTCAATACCAACCATTAGAGGTGAGGAAGATGGATCAAACTTCCCAATGGGGCCTTCAAAGAATGGCCTTTCCAGGGTGGGCCCCCCTCTGTCAATTGGGCGTCTCAACTACAACTACAGTGGGACCAGCTTCGGATTGGTAGTCTTGGTAGTAGTACCAGTAGGCCCCTCCGATGATGAAGTGCTCTCAGCCGGGGGGCGTCGCCCGTGGCCCGAAGGCACCGCCGGCAGGTCCAATTGGGCGATCCACTCCGGAGATCTTTCCATGGGAGAACCGTGAGAGGGTCTGAAACAAACCGCAGGATCCATTTCGGAACTGCGCTGCCGGCAGACTCCGAAGCTCCATTGGGGCAGGGCCGACCGGGGCTGTTTCCTGCGTATCGCAAAAAGCTACTACCGCCTGCCCCCTTCAAAATCATAACGAGGAAGAGCAAACGGCAAATAACCCTCAAGTAGTTGAACACTTCGCCAATTCCACCTCGAATTTCAAAGAATCCAAATCAAAATTGTGGAGGCTTTTTCACTCCATTAATGAGACGAACCAAAATACGGACCAGCTGGTCCCAAGTCTTCTCAAGTCTTTGAATCGTCATTATTTATTTATTTCTATTTCATGAAAATCTCCGGCGCATAATTTATGAAAGAAGGCGTGGTGCCTGATAATCGAAGAAGGACAATGAAGGCTGTGCTGTGCAGAAAGATTGAGCCACGAGAGCACATGTAACGCACAGTCGGGTTGCTCACGCAGCAGAGAGATCTATCTGTATCTAACCCGAATGAAAGAAAGGAAAAGAGCCGCTAAGCGGCAGAAAGCAGAGAAGCCGGCCCGGCTCTTAGGTGCTTGACGAAGACATGCTCGCTTCAAGTCGACGTTCGACGTTTCGTTTAGTACGAGATCGCTTCACACCTCGCGGTGCTTACACCTCTCGCCTATCGAAGTTCTGTTCAAAAACACGCGCGAGTGAGTGCCCCTACTACTATCACATCACTGCACTGTTCTTGATCTATGAAAGTGAAATTCCATGTCCTCTTTCAATGCTTTCATTTATCAATACGAAATGATGGTGATATAATATATCATATAAGGACGGCAACGCTAGCGGCGCGGCGTTGTTCTATCTAGTAGTTCTTTCTTAAGAAATAGAAAGACCCTCGCCTGCATTTTGGCTGGCTGGCTTGATGTCCCGCTAGTCCCAGGGCTCCCGTTTGGTCTCTTCTGGGACCACTAAAACAACAACCCGCCGCTGTCCTTCCTCAATTGCCTAGCCTGAGCCAGTCGATCGATGTATGCAGCGATTCCAATTTCAGTCGATAGAGGTCTTTGTTCATTCACCTTCTATATCAATAAGAGAAGCGGCTTGGGCATGGCTCGTCGTGAGGCGGGGCTGGCATAGGCACTCACCTTCTATCAACCAACTAAACTCAACAACCAACCTGTCGCCTCATTAATTATTCATTTGAAGAGTTCAGTGTTCAGTTCGACGGGAGAAACAAGCCCAATAGAGAGAAGCCCGAAGAAAAGAAGGAATAGTGCAGCTATCTATAGATCTATATGGGGGTCAGAGTTTCGATCCACTTTTCGATAATGAAGTGGGCGTTATCTGTCAACGGAAAGTTCCAAACATGTGTGTGAGTGTGATAGAAACTAGGCGGCTCCCGCGTGGTGATTCCTGTGGTGATTTGATTTAGGAATTCGCGTAGTTAGTTGCGCCAAGGTAGCGGCGTTAGTTGACGAATCGAATTCAACGACACTGCTGGCTGTCGACGAGGAGGAGTCAACTAGCGATGCCAGCTTCTGAAAGATTCTGATTGGAATCTCTATTTCCGCCAGTTCTTCGACGTTCTGGAGTTCCATTGCATTGATGAATCCGGCTGGAAAGACCTACTACCTACAGAAGGGAATGAATCTCCTGGCGGTCTCGCTATTCTGTGTTTGCATTCAAAGGTCTTGTGCCTGCGCTATCGAGTCACGTGCCTAACTTCCAAAGAATGAATCAATGGATACGGTAGAGGAGCGAAAGTGGCCGGCGGCGGTGTAGAGCTATAAGGAGCGAAGCCCACACACACCGGCTGATGGAGGGCGGGATCAAATTCACTTGCTTGCCGCCCTGCTCCATAGTAACAAAGTGGAAAGTAGGCCCGCCCCCATAACCACACGGGAGGGTAACGAGATTCAACTGGATGGTCACGCTTCTTCGAGAACGGTTTTTCCCTAGATTGAATTTGTTGTTCCGTGAGTCCAAAGACTGAGTGAGAGTTCTAGGGCCCCCCTTCTTTATTAAGGGGCCCGTCAGAGTCCTTAGTGGTATATAAGGCCCTAACGAGTCCGTCAGTTTGTAGATAAGGGGGTCTCTTTCTATTTCTATTTTGTTCTATCTATTTAGATTAGAAACAAATCAATCATGTTCGGTTGATGTTCGTATTCAACTGGACCGGCAGCGTTCTTTTGGATCGATTGAACAAAGTCTTTTATGCCCCTCTCTCTGTGGAAGTTTGTGCCATTGGACTGTTGGATTCGAGGGTTTTGACCTCGGTGGAAGCAGCATAGGACACATAGGAAGGTGTATGGCGTAACATGGAGGAGGCAAGGCAACTCACTCATCATCGGTTGGTTGAGCGCTCATTTGGTGTTCTGTATGTTTCTGTGGTCTGGCTGGAGGGTATTCTCTTTAAGTCTTCACTGAGCTGGCTCAGGCTTACGACTATAAGCAACAGGGGGGTGCGCCTTTCATTGAATTGAATTTCAGTGAGGGTCACAGGTGAGGGTTGTGGGGTAAGGGAGGCTGACTTATATGGATGGCTAGCTCGGGATAGCCGCCGTCGAGAATGCTGCATGTGGGGCCTTACCTGTGAATGGTGTTGAAACCTAGCTCTATATAGGAGTGTTGGACCTACAGGGCTCTAGTGACTTAGGGGCAAGCATATTAGTGTGTCTGTCCAAGCAAGCATATTAGTGTGGTGCATTGATTGATAGAAGCGGCGAGTTTTGGTTGGGACAAGCTATCGCATGCATGGAAGTGAGGAACTGGCCCGCTTGCGTCAGCTGTGGTGTTTTGGAATTCACTTCTCTAAGAACTGCACTGTAGGATTGGATCTTTTGCGCCGGCTATGCGTCAGGTCTCTCTCTCCCGCGAGGCAGCTTTGTCTTTCTTACGGTGTCTCAGAAATGGGTTTGAGATTTTCCATCAATCGACGAAAGAAAGACGGCAGGCACCTGGGCTGCCTCACTACGCCGAGATAGATTTGTTCTATCCGCGTTCATCACAGCGAGTTTGGATGGCGCGCCCCGAGAGAGAAGTAGTCGAAAGGTGCATGCGTTTGAACGTATGTCGGATCGGCTTGCTGCGCCGGCTTCTCTGACTTGATTCTTCTCTGAAGGCTAGGTCAAGTAGCCTTCCACCGACTCAACGGATGGAGAGAAGCGCGCAAACAGAGCCGGACGTTACTTAGGCAATGCCGACCGGCACTTCAACCACTGAAAGCAGCGAATTCGTCGAAAGAATTCTCAATGCGAAATCTCTCAATAAAGCAGCTAGGCCGTACCTAACCTTTACCCTCACGCCAGACGACGCAAGTAGTCTCCGCGGCTATACTATATCAAATAGCCTAGGGCGCTACTGTACTGTAATGTGCCGGGTTCTTTGCTAGCCAGACACCTGTCAACCAACCATCCAGCAACTAGAAGTTCTTTCGCAAGCCAAGCCAATATGCCTTGATCCGCCCGAGGAGAATCCGAGTGAAAGCAGCAACCAGAGTGATAGTAGCATGTGTCAGCAAACAACTCTAAGCTGATCTGATTACAGATAGGTAGTGCGGACTACACTACACTACTTTTCTCACCTCACCTCACTCTGAGGTGAGTGAAGTGCCCTACTTCTATCTCACGGGTAGTGGTAGTGTAGCTGGGCTATTGATCCTGGTGAAGGAGGCTGCGCCGGGCGAGGGGTGATAGAATAGCAAGCAGGGTCACTTCCGCAAGCAAAGGAAAAGACCCTTCCGGTGAGATCTGTAGCGCAGCAGCCAACCGCCTATTCTAGTAACGTAACGTACTGGCATTCAAGCAAGCGCAAGCATGAGGCTGCGCCGCAAGGAACCCAGAGCCTGTGAGTGAGGTACTAACCCCAAAACACAAGTCAAAAACAGCAGAAGAGCCCTGCCCCGGAGAACCAAAAACACGGAGCAAGCAAAGCAATGCATGGCAAGCGGTTAGGAACCAAAAATAGCCAAGCAAGCAAGTACTGCCCCTATCTATCACGGCGCTCCGCCGCTATTCTATATAGAAAACAGAATCGATTCTCTCGGAGCCCATTC